TTGAACCTTTTCATTTTACCAAGTTCAATGTTAGTCAGATTAGTCAACATTTATATGTTTCGATGCAACAACCCATTTTTATTTCTATCCGTTTTATTCACGAAATGGGTTGGATTGGTATTAGTCTGGATACAGAAAAATAATTCTATTAAATCTAATGTACTTATTCGATCTAAACTTATTCGATCTAAACTTATTCGATCTAATAAGTACATTATTAAGTACATTATGTTAGAATTGAGAGATTGGATGTCTCGAATCTTTATTATTTTTTTATTTATTTCCTCCCTATTATATTTAGGGAGAACACCGCTGCCTATTATTATTGTAAAAACGTCAGAAATTCAAGAAGGAGGTGAATTTGATAACAAAAAAGAAATAGGCGTAGAAAGAACTTCCAAAACGAAGGTAACTAAACAAGAACAAATGAAATCCATCCTAGAATATCTTTCTCTTTACTTCGAAAAAAGAGAAAATTCGTACAAAGAAAGCAATGAAAGAAAAGATATCTTTCAATTTGAAAAACCTCTTCTAAAGACTCTTTTCGATTATAAAGGATTGCATCGTCGATTGCGATATATAAAAAATGATCAATTGGAAAATGCTGTAAAAAATGAGATGTCACAATTTTTTTTTCATCCATGTCAAAGTGATGCAAAAGAAAGAATATCTTTTATGTATCCATCTAGTTTATCAACTTTTCTTGAAATGATGCAAAGAAAGACGTCTCTCTTCACAACAGAAAAACTCTCCTATGACGAATTGTATAATCATTGGAGTTCTATTAATGAACAAAAAAGAAACAACCTAAGCAATAAATTTCTAAATAGAGCCGAAGCTCTAGATAAGGAATTTATTGCTCTGGATGTACTCGAAAAAAGGATTAGATTATGTAATGATGAGACTAAAAAAAAATACTTACCTAAAATATATGATCCTTTCTTGAACGGACCCTATCGCGGACGAATCAAAAAAAGTCTTTTATTCTCAATCGAGAATAAAACTTACACAAGAAACTCCATTTGGATAAATAAGATTCACACTATCCTTCTTAATATTCATACTGATTATCCAGACTTTGAACAGAAAATAGATAGATTTGATAAAAAATCATTATCAAATGAGATTCGTTTCTTTTTTAACTTGATCAGTAAATTTTCTGGAAAATCAGTATCAAATCTCAATTTGAAAGGGCTTTATTTATTTCCAGAACATGAAAAGATGGATTTCGAAAAAATGAGATTTTTAATCGACGCAATTCTAACTGATGCGACCGAAATGAGAAATAGAAAAAAATGTATTGGAATAAAAGAAAACAGTAAAAAAGTTCCTCGGTGGTCATACAAATTAATTGACGAGTTAGAAAACCTGGAAAGACCTAGTCAAATAATTGATCATGAGATTCGTTCAAGAAAAGCCAAACGTACAGTGATTTTTACTTTTACTGATGACTTAGAGAGGGACGATGCTTATACGGATATCAAGGATACTAAGAATTCTGATGAAAAAGAAAAAGAGGAATTAGCTTTAATAAATTTTTCAGAACTATCGGATTTTCGGCGAGGCATAATCAAAGGATCTAGCCGCGCTCAAAGACGTAAAACTGCTTATTTGAAACTCTTTCAAGTAAGCGCGCATTCCCCTCTTTTTTGGGACAAATTTGACCCTTTCTTCTCTTTTTATATTGATATTTTCAAGCCAATGAAAACCCTTTTTCGAAATTGGATGTGGAAAAAGAAAAATAAAGAATTGAGAATTTCGGATTATACAGAGAAAAAGATAAAAGAAATTAAGGAAAAGAAAGCAAAAAAGGAATACGAGCAAAAAGAGAAAAGAAAGAGAAAAGAGGAAGACTTCCGTCTAGAAATAGCAGAAATCTGGGATAAGCTTGGTGCTCAACCAATAAGGGGGGTTTTATTAGTAATCCAATCGATTATTAGAAAATATATTCTATTACCTTCATTGATAATAACTAAAAACATCGTTCGTATACTATTATTTCAATCTCCCGAATGGTCAGAGGATTTAAAGGATTGGAATAGAGAAATCCATATTAAATGCACCTATAATGGCGTTCCATTATCCGAAACAGAATTTCCGAATGACTGGCTAAACGAGGGTATTCAAATAAAGATCCTTTTTCCTTTTCGTCTGAAACCTTGGCACAGATACAGATCTAAGCTACGATCCCCTCAAAAGGAAAAGGATCCGATGAAAAAAAAAGAGAAAAAATCGGATTTCTGCTTTTTAACAGTTTTCGGAATGGAAGTAGAAACGCCCTTTTCTACTTCCCCCCGAAACCCACTTTCGGTTTTTGATCCCATTTTTAAAGAATTCAAAAAAAAAAGAAAAAATTGGAAAAAGAATCTTCTAAAAGTTTTAAACGAAAGAACAAAATCTTTTCTAAATGTCTCAAAATCACAATGGATCATCAAAAGTATTCTCAAAAAGATTCTATTTCTAAAAGAAAAAAACAAAACACTATCAAATCTTTTATTTATATTTGGATTGAGTGAATTGAATGAAATTCAAAAAGATTCAACAATCAGTAAGAGTAATCCAATGATTTACGAATCCGCCATTCCAATTCAATCTATTAATTGGACAAATTGTTCATTGACAGAAAAAAAAATAAAAGATCTGAATGATAGAACAAAGAAAATCATAAAACAAATAGAAAAATTTAAAAAAGACAAGAAAGGGGGTTCAGAGAGAAATATTTGTTCTGAGAAAACTACTTATGATGATAAAAGATTAGAATTACAAAAAAGGATTTGGCAGATATTACAAAGAAGAAATGTTCGATTAGCCCGTAAATCACATTATTTTTTTAAATTTTTCATGGAATGGGTATATATAGATATCCTTGTACGTATCATTGATATTCCTAGGATCAAAGTACAACTTTTTCTTGAATCAACAAAAAAAATTCTTAATCTTACTAAATACATTTACAATAATAAAGCAAATGAAGAAAGAAAAAGAAGTTATAAAAAAAATCAAAGTCTAATTATTTCTACTATAAAAAAAAGAGAATCAATTGTTAGTGTTAGTAATATGAATTCACATAAATTTTGTGACGTATCCTCTTTGTCACAAGCATATGTATTTTACAAATTATCACAAACCCAAGTTAGTAACTTATATAAGTATAAATTAAGATCCGTTTTTGAATATCATGGAACACCTCTTTTTCTTAAGAATGAAATAAAGGATTATCTTTTTGGAGTACAAGGAATATTTCATTCCAAATTAAAACATAAGAGCCCTCCCAATTCTGTAATGAATCAATGGACAAATTGGTTAAAAGGTCATTATCAATACGATTTATCTCAGAATGGATGGTCTAGATTAGTCCCCCATAAATGGCGAAATAGAATGAATGAACGCCATGTGGCTCAAAATAAGGATTTAACCAAATGTCATTCATATGAAAAAAACAGATTAATTCCTTTCAAAATAGACTCATTAACAAATCAAAAAAGAAAAAGGAAAAAACAATATGGGTATGATCTTTTATCATATAAATCTATTAATTATGCAGATAAGAAGGACTCATATATTTATGGATATAGATCGTCATTCCAAGCAAATAATAACCAAGCGATTTCTTATAATTACAACACGCGTAAAAAAAGATTTTTTTATATGATGGATGATATTCTTATCAAGAATTATATAGTAGAAGATTCTATTCTAGATATGGAAAAAAATCTGGATAGAAAGTATTTTGATTGGAGAATTCTGAATTCTTGTCTTAGAAATAGAAATAAAGTGGATTTTGGGGGTTGGATCGATACCGATTATTATTTTACGCTTCATCAAGAAATAAACCCATCCAATCAAAAAAAAAACCTTTTTGATTGGATGGGAATGAATGTAGAAATACTAAATCGTTCCAGAGCGAATCGGAAATCTTTTTTCTTCTCTAAATTTTTTCTATTTTATAATGCATATACGAGTAACCCATGGATCATACCAATCAAATCACTTTTTTTCAATTTTAATGTAAATAAAAATGAGAAAAACATCAATGAAAAAAAAACAAATCTTGAATTAGCTCGAAATCAAGGAAAAACGGAATACGCAGGTCAATGAAAAAAAAACAAATCTTGAATTAGCTCGAAATCAAGGAAAAACGGAATACGCAGGTCGACTAAATCTTGAAGCATCTCTTTCAAAGAAAGAAAAAGATGTTGAAGAAGATTATGCAGGATCGGACATAAAAGGGGGTGGAAAAAAATACATGAACAACATCGAAATAGAATTTAATTGCCGGCTAAGAAGGGATTTGCCTTTTCTATTGAACTGGCGTGATTCCTCAGAAGCCTTAGAAGAAAGAATAATGAATCATATCAAAATATATTGTCTCCTGCTTAGACTGAAAAATAAAAAAGAAAAAGAAGTTGCTATAGCCTCTATTCAAAGAGGAGAACTAAGTCTAGATAAATAAAAAAGAAAAAGAAGTTGCTATAGCCTCTATTCAAAGAGGAGAACTAAGTCTAGATATTATGAAAATTCAGAGGGATTTCTCTTTTAGAGAGACGAAAAAAGGGATATTGAGTATCGAACCAATTCGTCTGTCTAGAAAAAACCATGAACAATTTAGTATGTATCAAACCATAGGCCTTTCGTTGATTCATAAGAGAAAGCACAAAATTAATCAAAGATACCGAGAAAAAAGCTACGTTGATAAGAAAGATTTTGATAAATCCATTACAAGAACAAGAGATCAAAAGCTGACTGAAAATAAAGAAAAAAATCATTATGATTTGCTTGTTCCTGAAAATATTTTATCCGCTAGACGTCGTAGAGAATTGAGAATTCTAATTTGTTTCAATCCTAGGAATAGAAATAGTGTGCATAGAAATAAGGCATTTTACAATGAGAATAAAGTGAATAATTGCTGTCAAGTTTTGGCTACAAGTAAAGATCTTGATAGAGAAAAAAAAAAACTAATTAATTTAAAGTTATTTCTTTGGCCAAATTATCGATTAGAAGATTTAGCTTGTATGAATCGCTATTGGTTTGATACCAATAATGGCAGCCGTTTCAGTATGGTAAGGATACATATGTATCCGCGATTGAAAATTCGTTAATCTACATTTTTCTTTTTTTCGATTTCCCGTAACATATCTGGTATGTGAAGACAACTAGATGCACATATGCATTGTCTTACCCTCTATTCTGAGGCATGATACTAATTCAATGATATATCCTATCCATTAGATCTATAAATGAATCAAAAAAATCTTCTTATTTGAAGTCTACAATTTTGCTTTTGTGAATGCATAAATATAGTATTTTTTGTATACCTATTTGAATTGGATTGATTAATCAAAATGAATTTGAAAAAGAAAATCAGGAATTCTTAAGAAAATTAGGATTATTGTATATACCAAATTGAAAATGAGTGTCATTATTATTACTGATCAATAAAAATATCTAGACTCTATAAAAAAGGGGGGAAAGAGAAGCTTTCATTTTTTATGGTAAAAAAATCATTTCTACCTGTTATTTCACAAGAAAAAAAAGAAGAAAACCCGGGATCGATTGAATTTCAAGTATTCAATTTCACCAATAAGATACGAAGACTTACTTCACATTTGGAATTGCACAGAAAAGACTATTTATCTCAAAGGGGTTTACGTAAAATTCTGGAAAAACGGAAACGACTCCTGTCTTATTTGTCAAAGAAAAATGGAATACGTTATAAAAAATTAATTAATCAGTTGGATATTCGGGAACCACAAACTCATTAATTTGAAGAGTCGTTTTGAATTATTCGATTTATTAGATCTTGAATTTTGATGAACTAATTTATGTTTTAAGCAATTCATAGAAGAATGAATCGAGGAAAAACCTATGAATGCCCCAGCTACAAGAAAAGACCTCATGATAGTCAATATGGGTCCTCACCACCCATCAATGCATGGTGTTCTTCGACTTATTGTTACTCTAGATGGTGAGGATGTTATTGATTGTGAACCAATATTGGGTTATTTACATAGAGGGATGGAAAAAATTGCGGAAAACCGAACAATTGTACAATATCTCCCTTATGTAACACGTTGGGATTATTTAGCTACTATGTTCACAGAAGCAATAACCGTAAATGGACCGGAACAGTTAGGAAATATTCAAGTACCTAAAAGAGCGAGCTATATTCGAGTAATTATGTTGGAGTTGAGTCGTATAGCTTCTCACCTACTATGGCTGGGACCTTTTATGGCAGATATTGGTGCACAAACCCCTTTCTTCTATATTTTCAGAGAAAGAGAATTAATATATGATCTATTCGAAGCTGCCACAGGTATGAGAATGATGCATAATTTTTTTCGTATCGGAGGGGTAGCGGCTGATCTACCTCATGGCTGGATAGATAAATGTTTGGATTTTTGCGATTATTTTTTAACAAGGGTTGTTGAATATCAAAAACTTATTACGCGAAATCCTATTTTTTTAGAACGGGTCGAGGGAGTAGGCATTGTTGGTGGAGAGGAAGTAATAAATTGGGGTTTATCAGGACCAATGCTTCGGGCTTCCGGAATACAATGGGATCTACGTAAAGTTGATCATTATGAATGTTACGAGGAATTTGATTGGGAAGTTCAATGGCAAAAAGAAGGAGATTCATTAGCTCGTTATTTAGTACGAATTGGTGAAATGGTTGAATCCATAAAAATTATTCAACAGGCTCTGGAAGGAATTCCGGGAGGGCCATATGAGAATTTAGAAATCCGCTGCTTTGATAGAGAAAAGGATCCAGAATGGAATGATTTTGAATATCGATTCATTAGTAAAAAGCCGTCTCCGACTTTTGAATTACCGAAACAAGAACTTTATGTGAGAGTTGAAGCCCCAAAGGGAGAATTAGGAATTTTTCTAATAGGGGATCAGAATGGTTTTCCTTGGAGATGGAAAATTCGTCCCCCGGGTTTTATCAATTTGCAAATTCTTCCTCAGTTAGTTAAAAGAATGAAATTGGCTGATATTATGACAATATTAGGTAGCATAGATATCATTATGGGAGAAGTTGATCGTTGAAATGATAATTGATACAACAGAAGTACAAGATATCAATTCTTTTTCCAGATTGGAATCTTTAAAAGGGGTCTATGGAATTATATGGATACTTGTCCCCATTTTGACTCTTGTATTGGGAATCACAATAGGTGTACTAGTGATTGTATGGTTAGAAAGAGAAATATCCGCAGGGATACAACAGCGTATTGGACCTGAATACGCCGGCCCTTTGGGAGTTCTTCAAGCTCTAGCAGATGGAACAAAACTACTTTTCAAAGAGAATCTTATTCCATCTAGGGGAGATATTCGTTTATTCAGTATTGGACCATCCATATCAGTCATATCAATTCTAGTAAGCTATTCAGTAATTCCTTTTGGCTATAACTTTGTTTTAGCTGATCTCAATATCGGTGTTTTTTTATGGATTGCTATTTCGAGTATTGCTCCCATTGGACTTCTTATGTCAGGATATGGGTCAAATAATAAATATTCCTTTTTGGGTGGTCTACGGGCTGCTGCTCAATCGATTAGTTATGAAATACCATTAACTCTATGTGTGTTATCAATATCTCTACGTGTGATTCGTTGAGACAGAAAATTTTCCATGCTCCTTTTTTTCGTCTTTATTTCTTTTCTTCTTTATAGGAAAGGGGTAGACAAAATGGAATAGATATCCTGATTTTCATTATTCTTATTCGGAATTCGGATTGATGAACTAAATTAGATAGTTATATGAGTGAAATAAAACAGCTTCTATTTATTTAATATTCTAATATACTATTAAAACTAAATATATATTTTGAATACTAAATATATATTTTATTAAATATATATTTAATATATAATATATATTAATATACATATAGAAATATATAGAATTAATATTCTATTTATATAGAATTTAATATTCTATTTAATATACTATTACTAGGATTTGAATTTCATTTGAATCCGCAGTAAAAATATTGAGTCTCATTTTCTATGTATAAGAATTAAGTGGAAAAAAAAGATTATAAGCGGAAGAGAGCGTTTACCCCAAAATTGGTTGATTAGTCATCCTGTCTTGAAGCGGGCTCAAAAGACCAACCTTATTGAGTTTTCACTACCGTTTGTATGAATTACCATACATGTATTACCATAAGGGGAGATTGATAAAAAATGCGTGGATGGTTAGAAACACCAAGATACACAAAGGATTAGTAATGGAGATTATGGAAATTCTCCAAAAGAGCATTTCTGCATAATATAAAAAGAATACAAATTGGGGCTTTAAGTTGGTAGAAAAAATCAGGCAGTACTCCCCACAATTCCGATCCAGAGTATGTTCCTATCCACTGATTAAATAAATAACTATCAGAAACGAAATAATCCTTTAATTTTTTTTAAGTCCCCTTTTGTTTTGCGCATAAAAAAAAAGAAGAATAGGAACGAAAAAAAAAACGAAAGAATAATAAAAGAATAATAATATAATACAATTCAAATAAAAAAAGAGGGATCCCCTTGGATTCTTTCTTATATCCATATTCATGGAGATACAATTTATGTCATAATTCATAATCATAAACTAGTGTCTAATTTTTTTACGTAATCGAAAACGACGGGTTATTGAGAATTCTAAAGAAGTATTTTATTGAATTGAAGAATTCAATTATTACTCAACAAATTTTATTAAGGGATGAGATCAATTCAGAAGTACCTTTTTGTATTTATTATTATAACAGACAGAATTCAATTGGTCTAATTCAGGACCGTCCAATGGATTTGAATCCTATCTATCCTAGGGATATATCAAGATAAATAACCGGCCCGGTCCCTTAGATTTATTTATGGCCTTAGAGGAGCCGTATGAGGTGAAAATCTCATGTACGGTTCTGTAATAGCGATGGGAACAGTAATGTTATCACCGACTAGGATTATCTAACAGTTTAAGTACAGTTGATATAGTTGACGCGCAATCAAAATATGGTTTTTGGGGATGGAATTTGTGGCGTCAACCTATAGGTTTTCTCATTTTTCTAATTTCTTCCCTAGCGGAATGTGAAAGATTACCTTTTGATTTACCAGAAGCAGAAGAAGAATTAGTAGCAGGTTATCAAACCGAATATTCGGGTATCAAATTTGGTTTATTTTACGTTGCTTCCTATTTAAACTTATTAGTTTCTTCATTATTTGTAACAGTTCTTTACTTGGGCGGTTGGAATATCCCTATTCCGTACATATTTGTTTCTGAGCTTTTTGAAATAAATAAAACATGTGGAGTTTTTGGAACTACAATTGGTATCTTTATTACATTAGCTAAAACTTATTTTTTCTTGTTCCTTTCTATCACAACAAGATGGACCTTGCCTAGGCTAAGAATGGATCAATTATTAAATCTTGGATGGAAATTTCTTTTACCTATTTCTCTCGGTAATCTATTATTAACAACTTCGTTTCGACTGTTTTCACTGTAAAAGATTGATATTCTATATTCATAACTTGTCTCAAACAAGAGAAAGAAACAAAACAAAGATATTCATAGATATTCACGATATGTTCCTTATGGTAACTGGGTTCATGAATTATGGTCAACAAACAGTACGAGCTGCAAGGTACATTGGTCAAAGTTTCATGATTACCTTAGCCCACGCAAATCGTTTACCTGTAACTATTCAATATCCTTATGAAAAATTAATAACATCAGAACGTTTCCGCGGTCGAATCCATTTTGAATTTGATAAGTGCATTGCTTGTGAAGTATGTGTTCGTGTATGTCCTATAGATCTACCCGTTGTTGATTGGAAACTGGAAACTGATATTCGAAAGAAACGATTGCTTAATTACAGTATTGATTTCGGGATCTGTATATTTTGTGGTAACTGCGTTGAGTATTGTCCAACAAATTGTTTATCAATGACTGAAGAATATGAACTTTCGACTTATGATCGTCACGAATTGAATTATAATCAAATTGCTTTGGGCCGTTTACCAATGTCAGTAATTGACGATTATACAATTCGAACAATTCAATTCAAATAAGATTTTTTATTTATTTAAATTTTAAAAAATTGATATAATTTTTTTATATTATTTTTATTATTTTCTATTTCAATTTAAATATGAATTTCTAAATTGAAATATTCAAATTAAGAATAGAAAATGGATTCTATAGATTATTTATTATTTATATATTATATAATATTTCTATTTTATATTATATATTCATATATTCCTATATTTATTATATAAATAATATTCTTAATATTCTAATTGAATTCTAATTTAAAATTCTATATCTAATTTAATATTCTATAAATTTTAATATTCTATAAATATAGTATAGTTTAATATAGTTTATAGTTTCGTTATAGTTTCGAACTACTCTTTCGTATAAAGAATTAGATTAGTCCTATAACTGTACCTAGATCAATTCACACTCCTTAGGATTTAATTCAATTAGGAATTTAGTATATAAAATCTTTTCCTGGTCGTATCAATAAGGTCATGAGATTTCAATTTATTTATCTTTTATTTTACATCTAATGGATTTACCTGAACCGATACATGATTTTCTTTTAATCTTTCTGGGATCGGGTCTTGTATTAGGAAGTCTAGGAGTAGTATTACTTACCAACCCAATCTTTTCTGCCTTTTCGTTGGGACTGGCTCTTGTTTGTATATCTTTATTCTATATTTTATCAAACTCCCATTTTGTAGCTGCAGCACAGCTACTTATTTACGTGGGAGCTATAAACGTTTTAATCATATTTGCTGTGATGTTCATAAATGGTTCAGAATATTACCAAGATTTTCATCTTTGGACCGTTGGGGATGGAGTTACTTTGGTGGTTTGTACAAGTATTTTTGTTTCACTAATAACTACTATTCCAGATACATCATGGTACGGGATTATTTGGACTACAAGATCAAATCAGATTATAGAGCAAGATTTGATAAATAATAGTCAACAAATTGGAATTCATTTATCAACAGATTTCTTTCTTCCATTTGAACTCATTTCAATAATTCTTTTAGCTGCTTTGATAGGTGCAATTGTCGTGGCTCGCCAGTAAGAATAGAATTAGTAATATCAATCTAAATTCCATTTTGTTCTATTTATTTTATCTCCATTTCCTTTGAATTTTATATGTGAATGGGAAAGTGAAAGATTGTTTATGTTTAAAAGAATTTTACTATTCGACTTATTACCAATATATTCTATTGGTCTGTACTTGTTATATTCTCTAGTCAATCGAATCCATTGAAGTATTGTTCATATTGAACTGAATCGAAATTGATAAGGAGTTGGTCAATGATGCTCGAACATGTACTTGTTTTGAGTGCCTATTTATTTTCTATCGGTATCTATGGATTGATCACAAGCCGAAATATGGTTAGAGCCCTTATGTGTCTTGAACTTATACTGAATGCGGTTAATATAAATTTCGTAGCTTTTTCTGATTTTTTTGATAGTCGCCAATTAAAAGGAAATATTTTTTCAATTTTTGTTATAGCTATCGCAGCCGCTGAAGCAGCTATTGGACCGGCTATTGTTTCGTCAATTTATCGTAACAGAAAATCAACTCGTATCAATCAATCGAATTTGTTGAATAAATAGTATTAATCAGAAAGATTTGAATTTCGAATATTGAAATTCTAATATTTATCAATTCAAATTCGCATGTATGATACACAACGTATGATCATGTTTGCGAAAACGTAAGAAATCAAAGTATCTTGGCCCTCTCTCTTATGAATTGATCCAGAGGTAGATTGATTAGAAAAAATCTGGTAAATCATTGATTCGTCTGGTGTCGAAATATATGATTCATTTACAAGTTTACTAGATCGAAAATTGCTGATGTTCAAAAATTAATAGAGCCAATGTCACATTCAGTAAAGATTTATGATACATGTATAGGATGTACTCAATGTGTCCGAGCCTGCCCCACAGATGTATTAGAAATGATACCTTGGGACGGATGTAAAGCTAAGCAAATAGCTTCTGCTCCAAGAACAGAGGACTGTGTTGGTTGTAAGAGGTGTGAATCCGCCTGTCCGACAGATTTCTTGAGTGTTCGAGTTTATTTATGGCATGAAACAACCCGAAGCATGGGTCTAGCTTATTGATACGTTTCAAAAAACCACACACGAATACCATTTTTTTACTGACAAAAACCCGTGCTCAAAGTGGAAAAAAAATCTTTTCCATTTTGAGCACGGGTTTTTCTGGCCCAAGTATATCTTATTTTTACCACGAATCTTTTTCCTTGGTTAACAATAGTTGTAGTTTTGCCAATATCCACGGGTTCCTTAATCTTCTTATTTCCCCATAGAGGAAATAAGGTAATTAGGTGGTATACTATTTTTATATGCTTAATGAATCTCCTTCTAACAACCTATGCATTCTGTTATCATTTCCAATTGGACGATCCATTAATCCAATTGACGGAGAATTATAAATGGATCAATCTTTTTGATTTTTACTGGAGATTCGGAATAGATGGACTCTCTATAGGCCCTATTTTACTGACGGGATTTATCACCACTTTAGCTACTTTAGCGGCTCAACCGGTTACTCGGGAATCCCGATTATTCCATTTCCTGATGTTAGCAATGTATAGCGGTCAAATAGGATCATTTTCTTCTCGAGACATTTTACTTTTTTTCATCATGTGGGAATTAGAATTAATTCCTGTTTATCTACTTTTATCCATGTGGGGTGGAAAGAAACGTTTGTATTCAGCTACAAAGTTTATTTTGTATACTGCAGGAAGTTCCATTTTTTTATTAATGGGAGTTCTCGGTATCGGTTTATATGGTTCGAATGAACCAACATTAAATTTTGAAACATCAGCTAATCAATCATATCCTGTGGCACTGGAAATAATATTCTATATTGGATTTCTTATTGCTTTTGCTGTCAAATCGCCGATTATACCCTTACATACATGGTTACCAGACACCCACGGAGAGGCGCATTACAGTACTTGTATGCTTTTAGCCGGAATCTTATTAAAAATGGGAGCGTATGGATTGGTTCGAATTAATATGGAATTATTACCCCACGCCCATTCTCTATTTTCCCCCTGGTTAATTCTATTAGGCGCAATTCAAATAATCTATGCAGCTTCAACATCTCTTGGTCAACGTAATTTAAAAAAAAGAATAGCTTATTCCTCCGTATCTCATATGGGTTTCATACTTATAGGAATTGGTTCTATAAGCGATACGGGACTCAACGGAGCCATTTTACAAATAATTTCTCATGGATTTATTGGTGCTGCGCTTTTTTTCTTGGCAGGAACGAGTTATGATAGAATACGTCTTTTTTATCTCGACGAAATGGGCGGAATGGCTATTCCAATGCCAAAAATATTCACGGCTTTCAGTATCTTATCGATGGCTTCTCTTGCATTGCCGGGCATGAGCGGTTTTGTTGCAGAATTGATAGTCTTTTTTGGAATAATTACCAGTCCAAAATATCTTTTAATGACAAAAATACTAATCACTTTTGTAATGGCAATTGGAATGATATTAACCCCTATTTATTCATTATCTATGTTACGTCAGATGTTCTATGGATACAAGTTTTTTAATAAACCAAACTCTTTCTTTTTTGATTCTGGGCCCCGAGAGTTATTTATTTCGATTTCTATCCTTATACCTGTAATAGGTATTGGTATTTATCCGGATTTCATTTTCTCATTATCAGTTGACAAGGTCGAAGCTATTCTATCTAATTTTTTATAGATAGTTTTCATGAATAAATGACTAAAACCAAAAAATCAAAGAGAGCAAAAAATCCTATTTCTTTTTAATAATGTTCATTGTACAATGAAAAAAAATCTTTTTTCTTCTCTAGATTAACTTAAAAAAAAAATGAATTGGAATTGTAACCGGATATGTTTGGTGTTTGTGAGAACCCCTTGAATCACTACATTACTTGATACTTGATTTAAAGGGTTCTCGACGGTTTATGCGAAGCGAAGTTTTCTTATACTTTCTTATATATATATATTATTTTTATACTTGATTTAAAGGGTTCTCGACGGTTTATGCGAAGCGAAGTTTTCTTATACTTTCTTATATATATATATTATTTTTATATTATTTTCTTATTATATTAGAATATGCTTATTATGTTTGTATTTGTCAGGCCCTTTACTCACTTTAATTCAATTAGATGTAAATGAACCATAACTATGTAGTCCTATTCCTAATAGATTGATCCCAAAATAACATATCCAAATTATAAGAAAGCCCATAGAGGCCACTATTGAAGAATTTACACCTTCCAATCTTTTCTTTTTTCTAGTATGTAAATAAATCGCGAATATGGTCCAAGTAATAAACGCCCAAGTTTCCTTTGGATCCCAATTCCAATATGATCCCCAGGCCTCATTAGCCCATACTGCTCCCGAAAGAATACCTATGGTTAAAAAGATAAAACCTAGACTAATAATACGATAACTCCAACGATCCAATTGTTGAATAAATTGGGACCTGTAATAATTTCTATAAGAAGGAAAAGAAGTGTTTCGTAAAACATTCTTTCTTTCGTTCATGTATTTGATCTCAGCAAAAGAAAATGACTCATTAAAAAAAAAATTCTTGTTCTTACCAATATTTCTTATTATGACTTTTCGAAATGTAATGACTAAAAGAGCTACTGATAATAATGATCCACATAAAAGAGCTGCATAGCCCAATACCATCATACTTACGTGCATCATTAACCAATGCGATTGTAGAGCGGGTACTAATATTGCGGATTCATGCAGTTCGGTTAAAAGACCCGAAGTAGCAAAGCCTTGGGTAAAAATAACACTTGGTGCTATTATTGTGCTTAAATAGTTTTTAAGCTTTTTAAAACCAAAACCTGGAACTATATGAAAAATGGAAAAACCCCATGAAAGAAAGATTACGGATTCATATAAATCACTTAATGGTAAATGGCCCGAAAAAATCCAACGAGTAACTAATAATCCTGTTATACAGAAAAGGGTTACTATCATGCCCTTTTCGGACGAATCATATAGTACTACGATTTCATTGACTAATAAGGTTAGCAAACGAATTGCAATTACAATTGATACGACCGAAAACGATATATGAGTTAATATATGCTCTAAAGTTGAAAATATCATATAAAAAAATGAATAAAAAAAAGATCTCCTAATTATATGAACGGAAATCGGGAATTGAATTCATTATAGGACTTACTCTTTTAGAAAATAAGATGCCATGCCGCCACTCGGACTCGAACCGAGATGCTCTAGCACTGCTTCCTAAGAGCAGCGTGTCTACCGATTTCACCATAGCGGCTTGCTCGAAATCATAATAAACGATTTTTATTCAATCGTCGAGATTGAAAGAGTCGATTCAAATGCAATATCTCTTTCCTAAATTTTATATTTCGGAAACAAATATTGCATTTCAGAAAAAGAAACATTAAAGAATTAAAAAAGGCCAATTCCAAAATGGGGTCAGTTTTCTATTGAACAGTTCAAAACATTAGCAAATAGAAATTCTTACTTATATCTCATTTTTATTTTTAGTTTGTATAAAAATATCTAGAAGATATATAAACTAAAAAAAACTATCCAAAATATTAATATATAATATAAATATAAAAGAACAAAAACCCAATAATCATAAAAGGATTTCAATATATATATACAAAACCCTTCTTTGAAATCAGATTTGAAATTCTACTATTCTTTCAGTCCAGCTAATTCAGATTATTCTAATGTTTGTATTTATTGCACAAAAAAACTTTTTGAGTTTCCCGTAGAAAGAGATTTCGCTAACGAAAAAGCTTTCAATGCTACCCAATATCCTTTCTCCTTCCAAATGGTTTTCCGAATCCTTTTTTTTGATATAGAAGTACGTTTTTTTGGAGTTACCATTCCAAAATTATACTAGTTTATTCATTGCTATAGTTGGATGTGAAAGACATCTATTGGTCAAAATGAATTGTTCTTTAATTTGAATTAGATTAGACATATATCTATCTTATCGATTTGTTTTTCTAAATTATACTATTTTACTCCTTTTCATAAAAAATGTGGATATGTAAAAATAACATAGTCCCTTTTTTCCTAATAATATTTTATGTAAATGTAATTCTTACAAAAAAAAAAAGACTATCCTTTTATATATCGTTCTATTTTCGTCGTATTGCATTTATACATGGAATAAAATACATCAAAAAGTTTAAGAACCCAACCCTTATCTTTATCCTGCTTACTTGATCGTTTAAAAGATACATGATTTTAAAAAATCGTGTATCTTAATTCCCTTTTTCTATCTTTTTTTTTCGATCTAAAGTAAACTGTTGAATATCATAACCCTTTTTACAAACTTTTTCTAAAGATATATGTCTTTTTATTGGGATGGAAAATAATAAGTTAGTGCCAAAACGAATTAATGATTCGCAATCCAAAATTACAAAAGAATTCTTATCTTTTTTTGAGTCAGATAGATTGTTTTTTATGATTCATATCAAAAAAACTAATATTTTTAGTTTTGGTGTAATTATTTATCCTCACCCTCTGGATATAAATTATTGTATAATAAAATAATAATTTAAAATTTCTTAATATCTAAAAAAAAGTGGATTTTTCACTACTAATTTGGTCATATCATTTGACCCATTTTCACTTCGTACTTTCAACTAGCAACTATTGGAAATATTGGACAAAAATTCAGAATAATGAACAATAGATAATTCTATTTCTATCTTTCTGAATTTTTTTATTAACTGAACCCTTTCAAAAAAGATAAAATTGGCGAATAAGAAACAAAACTCATTAAGAATCCATTTTTTTTTGTATGGAATATATACATCAATGTTCATGGATCATACCTTTCATTCCACTTCCAGTTCCTATGTTAATAGGAGTGGGGCTGCTCCTCTTTCCCGCGCCAACAAAAGATATTCGCCGTATGTGGGCTTTTCCTAGTGTTTTATTATTAAGTATAGTTATGATTTTTTCGGTAGATCTGGCTATTCATCAAATCAATAATAGTTCTATCTATCAATATGTATGGTCTTGGACTATAAATAATGATCTTTCTTTAGAGTTTGGCTACTTGATCGATTCACTTACTTCTATTATGTCAATATTGATTACTACTGTTGGAATTCTGGTTCTTATTTATAGTGACAATTATATGTCTTATGATGAAGGATATTTGAGATTTTTTGCTTATATGAGTTTTTTTAATACTTCAATGTTGGGATTGGTTACTAGTTCTAATTTAATACAAATTTATATTTTTTGGGAATTGGTTGGAATGTGTTCTTATCTATTAATAGGTTTTTGGTTCACACGCCCTATTGCGGCAAATGCTTGTCAAAAAGCGTTTGTAACTAATCGGGTAGGGGATTTTTGTTTATTATTGGGAATTTTAGGTCTTTATTGGATAACGGGTAGTTTGGAATTTCGGGATTTGTTTGAAATATTCAATAACTTGATTTATAATAATG